TTGGGAATTCATCGGGATTCTTAGATTTATTTGGAAGATACTCGAACCAATAGGATGAATCAAACGAGTTCTGCATCATGAACCTTGTACTGCACCTATTGCGTAGATCGGTTTTAGAAAGTCATGTCGAGACAAATTAGGAAATTGAATAGGAACGAAAATACCAAGAAATTCAAAGGTATCGAATTCGATTTATTTGTATATGAACCGAATCTTGTCTATTTCAACTTTTACTTTTTGTTCTTTCAACCAACCAATTTAACCTTTCAAATATGTATGAAGTATTCACATTCTTTTTGAACGAAAGAAAAAAAGAGAAAATCGAATTTCATTTTATTTATTTAATAACTCTACCCATCTATAAAATAGATGGGGTATATCTCGCCAAGATAGATAAAAGTATGGATATTATGATCCAGATTCGAAATCAATATGTATCTCGCCCCATATCAATTAATTTATAAAAGAAAGACCTGATACAATTTAACCATGTGCCAGGAACCAGATTTGAACTGGTGACACGAGGATTTTCAGTCCTCTGCTCTACCAGCTGAGCTATCCCGACCATTCCCAATGTAGCATCCCATCCTCATTTTATTAGATGGCCGGAGTTTATGTCAATTAAAAGGACAGGGGGATTAAAAAGTTTTGCCCAAGTCCTGTAATTTCAATGCTATTGATTGTGAATCATTCAAATAGGGATTCCTTGCTTAATTTGGATATGTATTCTATATCACATGTGATAAGAGAAAGTCATTTGCACCCAAATACGTTTGTCAAAGAATCAGAAAGATAAAGCAATCTGGAGCCTCTAACGAAAAGGGGGGATAGGATAAATATTTTAGGAGTCAAATAGGCTTTTTTGGGGATAGAGGGACTTGAACCCTCACGATTTTTAAAGTCGACGGATTTTCCTATTACTATAAATTTCATTGTTGCCGGTATTGACATGTAGAACGGGACTCTATCTTTATTCTCGTCCGATTAATCAGTTCTTGAAAAGATCTATCGGACTATGGAGTGAATGATTTGATGAATGAATATTCGATTTTTTCTTCAATGTGGAATCAATTCACACCAATTCTTCCATTTTTCATATTAAAAAATACAGATTCGGGCCATCGTGAATCATTCGATATAGTATTCAATAGATCCATTTATCCTTCATCCTTTCTGAAGTTTCCATGGAAAGATTCCTCTACCAGCGCAGTGAACTCCATTTGTTAGAACAGCTTCCATTGAGTCTCTGCACCTATCCCTTTTTTCGTTTTTTGAACCTTTGTTTTGAGAAAACAGGATTTGGCTCAGGATTGCCCATTTTTATTAGTTCCTGGGTTTCTCTGAATTTGAAAGTTATCACTTAGCAGGTTTCCATACCAAGGCTCAATCCAATTAAGTCCGTAGCGTCTACCGATTTCGCCATATCCCCCCTTCTTTTTTTTAGATTAGGATATCATTCCTTTTTGCTTTCATTTATACTGGATATACTGGAACCCTTGAATTTATTAGATAGCGATTATTATCTCGAAAAAAGTATTTTTTTCTTTCCTATAGGAAACCTATACTGGATTTTATCATTTCTGTATCGGCAATTCAATAGAGATTGATATATACCTCGTATATATCTTTCTCTTCTGCCACCCTTCCCATGAAATTTGGGATACTTGAAGGGTCGATTCTTTTTTCTTAACTTTCCCTTTTACGAATGAAAGCCGGGGAATGTCTGATTAGTTATAACCAATCAATCGAATTTGAAAGATATTTTGAATTCAAAATATAATATATAGTATAGAAAATATAGAAGTGTAGCAAAAAAAATTTCCAATGTCATGTGAATCAAAAATAAAAAATAAAATTTGACTAGACTATCTAAAAATATTTAAGATTTACTGTCGAATAGAATAATATTCGAATTTAGAATTGTGATTTCTTTATCACAATTCTATATCGCTATATAAATCGTTATGTTCTATAATATCCAATATTTATTGGGAATTATAGATTCTATTCTTTTCTATATTTCTATAGACACTCTATTATAGTGTATTGAATTCCTATGCATAGAAAATTTCTATTCTGTGGGCCCGCTTAGCTCAGAGGTTAGAGCATCGCATTTGTAATGCGATGGTCATCGGTTCGATTCCGATAGCCGGCTTTTTCCTATTTTTCATTTTTTTATTCAAGAAAAATGGATAATCTTACTTTGAAATCTTTGAAATCAAAGAATATTAAAAAAGTGTCTTCCCCCTCTTTCCAAAATCCATGAATTTATTCATTCATAGGGAACTCCCAACTATGTCAGGAAACGGATCTTATATATAATAATATAAAGTTTGAATTATCTCATTCTTCTTTATAGTAATAGTACAAGTACACTACTTCAGCCAACTTTGCCGCATTGAGTTCAGTTTTAGTTTAGGTTTATTCTGTAAAAGCCAATTTTCAAAAAAAAGAATGAAATGAATTCTAAATAAGAATAATAAGAATAAGGAGTCTTTAT